ACTTTTTGACTCTGCGCCAGTGATTCCCCTATTATTTATTAGTGAACAATAATTGAATAATTCCTTCATAGAGATAGAGGACATAATTCACATGGATATAGTAAATCTCGCTTGGGCTGCTTTAATGGTAGTCTTTACGTTTTCCCTTTCACTAGTAGTATGGGGAAGGAGTGGACTCTAGAAGTACTACTAATTGAGTTTAGGAACTAAACAGTATCACTTGTTTTTATAGATCGTTCGCCAAAGTTTTTTTTTCACTATTTCAATTTAAAATTTTATTTTTAAATTGAAATAGAAATGAAAAATATCTTCATTTCGAAATTCTCTTGGATTTTAGTTGAGTAATGTATTCTATGAATAATAAATATATATGAAGAATACTCTTTCAATCAAAGAAATATTTCAATTATTTCCGTGTTCGTATTTTGAAAGTAAAAAAAGTAAAAGGAATACAAATGGTAGGAAATTTATTCCAACTGAATTCTTCATAAATTTTCTATTTCGATGAACTGACTCTTACCAAAGTTAGATATGGACCATGAGGAAGAACGGAACTTTTTTTTTATTTTGTTTACCTCTTTACTGTTCAAAGATCAAAGAGAAAACTATTCGGTTATTCCATTACGTGGATACACATTGGGAAACAACATAGTAGTTGTCCAACGAGATACTGCACATCCTAAAATATTGTCTTGGGCGAGTCACATATTGCGCCGCTTGTTTTAGTTTTACTATTTTAGAAATTTTATTTATGTTTTGCTTGTTTTATTGAACCCATTTCATATCATGGTTCAAACGTTAAAAGTCGACGGGTTTTACTAATCCTTTTCGAAATCCGAAGAAGTCATTGATTCTTTCGATCGGGATTCATATTGAAAATAATCAGAAATCTAGGAATTCGAATCGTAAAAGTCGCTTTCGATTATTTCAAATTAATTTAATTGAAATCAACACAAATTAAATACAAATAGATAAAGTAAAGAAATAGAATTGGGATACTATATAATATACATTATCACTATATATATTATATATACGTAATTAATTATATATACGTATACGTAATTAAATCGATTTATATATACGTAATTAAATCGATTTCTATATATAGAAAAGGAATATGATGATACTATTGTAGATTGATCTATGATACTATTGTAGATTGATCTATATTAATCTATATTAAATTAACCCGCATTACAATACAACTTTATACACTACAATAACAATACTAGATAGTATGGTAGAAAGAAATATCTGAATCTTTCTACCATACTATCGTATCTCATAGAATACGACTGATTCTAGTCTGCCCATTTCATTTAAGACGCGAAATTTTTATCCTTTTCTAATTTTTATCCTTTTCTTCTCTGCAATTATTGATAAGAAATAAAAAATCAAGTTTAATTCAAATTAATCACCTTGGCTGACTGTTTTTACGTATATTATAAGTAAAAAAGCAGTAGGAACTAGAATAAACAGTGCAGTAGCAATAAATGCGAGAATATTTACTTCCATAATCTCATTGTTTAATTTTTCTTTAATTCGCAATAACTCGGGAGTTAATCCCATAGAGATAATAAATCTTTCGCCTGTAAATTCAATGGGATGCATTACATCTCGATGATATCGAATCGGATCAATATCATGAATAACAATATCGGAGCTATCAAATCGATTCATCGTCAAGAATTGAATAGTATAACATAGGACGATCTTTTATCCATACTGAACTCAAAATTTGATTCCCGATACAATCAATAATTCCTTTATTTATTTATCATTCTTTTCCATTCTTTCTTTTCTATAACCTACCGCCCTCTTTGTACAATCATCTGATGAAGTATCATCTAACCGCCTTTCCACTTACCATTGGTTCTAAACAAACCCCAACAAACAATAGAAGCTCAATGAAAAAAAAGGAAGGAGCTAAGTTATAAACTCCTTTTTTTAATGATCCAATCTTCTTGGAAAACAAAAGAAGTATGATAAAGACGAGTACAAATTCCGGTATAAAAAAATCGAATATTCCATCAAATTAACTTTTTAAATTTATATATTTATATATAAATTTAAAAAGTTTGTTCTTTCAAGGAAAAACCTTTATAAAAAAATAAAAAAAAAAAAAAAAATTCATTACCTCGCTAATAAAAAAGTGATCCTTGTTTGATCTTTATTTTTTGAATATCCTCTTTCATTGGATTAGGAATGGGACGCATATATCAAAAGCTCAATGCGAAATTTGAATGAGATAGATTATTTCAAATTAGTAAAATTTGAAATTGAGGTTACACAAAATAGGGCCCGAAAAGGATATACTTTTATTTTAATCTTAAAAAAAAAAGTATTCTATACTATTCTATACACAGTAACTATGTTCAATTTATTTTACATTGTACAAATTCCATTTATGTATGTACTCCCGGGAAACATACTCTACTCTATTTCATATTTCACAGATCGGGAGTAATTGAAAAAGCCAGACCCAGTACAGTACGGTATCCCGTGGAATCCTGAATCTGATGCTAATAATATAATAATTGTACTAATCCACATATGCCTCTCTCCCATCAATCGAATCGGTACTAGTCGAAGAAATGGAAATTCCCCCATTTGGTTGATGATAAATGTGAAACGAAAAAGAAAAAAAGAAGAGGGATCGCTGTTGGGAATGAAATTATGTTATTTGGACTTCTTTTCACAAAAAATAGAGAGATGAATTGATATAGTTTTTTATTGGATTTGGATTCGTCGGGACTGACGGGGCTCGAACCCGCAGCTTCCGCCTTGACAGGGCGGTGCTCTGACCAATTGAACTACAATCCCAAGTAAATACCATAATAAAATAAAGTATACATATTTTTATGATTTCATTCTAACCCTTTCAATTTCGATTAGAATTGGCGTGTTGTAACAGAGCTGCGAGTGTGATATATCGATACCCATATGTATATGTACTTTAGTGAGAGCAGCCGGTATTACTAGTAATCCTTTCGTTATTGCCAAATCAATTGGATAATCACTCGTTCAATCAAAAAACTTTTTTTTTTATTTACTCTTTTCCTTAAACTTTACTTTATAGTTACGGATCCTGATATGAATCTAGATCATTAGCAAGATCAGAATTTCTTGTAAAAAGAGAGTAAATAAATAGTGGTATAGATATATCATAAAATGGATTTCTTCCGTATTGGGATTGGGGGATCGGGCATTTCTGGAGAGCAACAAATGGGTTATATTATATCATTTCATGGCGGATCGGCAAATTATTGGGCCGAGCTGGATTTGAACCAGCGTAGACATATTGCCAACGAATTTACAGTCCGTCCCCATTAACCGCTCGGGCATCGACCCAGGAAGAATCAATTCCAGGCTTATTGATAATCCACGATCAACTTCCTTTCGTAGTACCCTACCCCCAGGGGAAGTCGAATCCCCGCTGCCTCCTTGAAAGAGAGATGTCCTGAACCGCTAGACGATGGGGGCAGACTTGCACGACCGCCATCATACTATGTTCATAGTATGAATAGTTTTTTAAAATTGTCAATATAATGGAATGGTATGACTCGATACGAAGGATCTTTCCGTCTTTCACGATTCTTTCTATACAATTTTTTTCGATAAAAGTTTGGTTCAAAGGCCACGCCGAATCTCTTTATCAATGATTCAATGAAATATCTTGGATCTATGTTAAATTAGTGGATACATGTATCACTCAAATGAATTTAGTTATGATGTCAATTAGGATAGTCTTGAAACAATTCATTGTATTGATATTTATCAAATCCAATATCAATAAACCGTTTTATTTTACCTATATTATATACTCTATATTAAATTATATTAAATTATTTAATTTACTTTTACTGGATAAAGAAAATTTTTCATTCCTGAATGAACCCTTATACTTATTATAAGATATATCTATGTACATCTATTATAATAAGTATATATACTAAACTCATAGTGTCTTTATTCAGGAATTGGATCAAACAAGCCCTTTTAACTCAGTGGTAGAGTAACGCCATGGTAAGGCGTAAGTCATCGGTTCAAATCCGATAAGGGGCTTTGATTTTTTCATAAATCATAAAACTCCGGCAGTAGTATTCATATTTGAAGTGCGAATAAAGATATTAAAGATATTGTTGATCTTTGTAATAAAGTAATAAAAAAAAAGTAACAAACCGTATAATTTAATATTTTAATATATAATCAAAATTATAACATTATAATTAATTATAGTATGGTTATAAATTTGCTATTTTAATAAATTAAATATATTATTAAATAAATAATATAATTATTATATTATAAATATTATATTAAATATTATAATGAATGTAAGGATAAGTCGTCTCGTTAAATCTTCAAATATTACTATTCCTTTCCTATTTTCCATTATTCCAATTAAATCGATTAGAAATCAACAAAATAAAAAGTAAGTGGACCTAACCCATTGCATCATAATTATATCCACTATTCTGATATTAAAATTCGATAGAGATGAAATTGGATCTTTTTTTTCTTTGGACTACGCGGGAATCTGTCGATATATCCGATTTAATCTTCTTGTTCCTAGACGTTCTATAGGAATAAATTAGGAATGAATAAATTACTATTCCCTTCCTTTACCGAGAAACATTTATTCCATGTCACAACATATGAGCCATTTTAAATATCTTTCTTTGATTCCAATTCCAGAACACAAGATCCGTTTTATTAGTTATATCTTATATATCTATTTATATATCTAGCAAATCGCTATTTCATGTACTAAATATTTCCATCCATATTGATACATGCAATATTTTTGTTCCGACAACGTAATGGGGAATGTATGCGAGAAGGGTACTTTCATTTCGAGTCTCATATTATTTAATATTTAATTAACTAATATGTATTTAATTCAATACAATATATTAATTTAATAATAGGAAATTTATTAAAAGAAAATAAAAGAGTAAAGTAGAAAGTAATAAAATAGTAGAAAGTAATAAAAT